CATTAGACAATGGACGCCGTTCATTCTTATTTTTTCGTATTTTGATTTTTCTTGAGTTGAAAACAAAAAAGTCGGATTATACGTGAAATCATTTTTGGAATTGTATATTCAATGATTCACTAACCGTAATGAAATCTCAAATCATAATAAAATATATTATCTATATTTTAGAATAGAATTCTAATAGAATATTTAGAAAAAAAGAAAAAGCGGGTAGCGGGAATCGAACCCGCATCGTTAGCTTGGAAGGCTAGGGGTTATAGTCGACGTCGATTCAGTGCTTTGAACGTCTCTAATTCAAAACCGAACATGAAACTTTGGTTTCATTCGGCTCCTTTATGGAAGGAGAGTAAATTCTTAGATCTAAGATGTGAACAAAATGAACAAAATTATACCCATAACACCTACGTCAGCTTTTTATTTGAATACAAAAAAATGAATTGCTTTCTAGATGATCCTTCTAGGAGAAGGTTATTTTGACAATCTTTCTAGTTACTTCGTTCTCTATTTCTATTTCAGAGGATCCTAAGGAAAAGGATTTTTTTCCACCGAGCTAAAACAATACGCCGATGTCTCTAGTAAACCAAAGTCATCGCTGAATAGCTATTTTGCTCCAATTTCTTTTTTTAGAAAGAAAAAATGGAGGATTTAGTTACGATTAGAAATCGATCTTTTATCTTTAGCCATGGATCTTTTACTCATACTTATTCAATTGTAAGTCTTGGTCCAATTCAAAAATTATGTTTCGCAATTTCATAATCCAACTTTTCAATTTAATTTATAAGTGATTCATGGATACAAATCACGAGAATCCGTATTTTTTTCTCGAATTTCTTATTGAGAGGTAAAGGATTAAACCCTTTTAAGAAATAAAGTTTTTGATCGGAATATGAATAAAACCGAAAGACCCTTTAACTATTAGGGGTTAATAGAACGAATCGCACTTTTACCACTAAACTATACCCGCTACAATATGATTATTGTATACAAATGGACCTTTTGTCTAGCAAGATAATTGAGCATGATCAAGATAGGATTATCAAAGAATTGTCAAAATGTAGAGTGCTGGACTTTTTCACGAGTAGATTCCAATTTAATGAGATTTGGAAAAGAGGCTCCATTTCATTATTTATTTAAATATTTATTTAAATTTAATTCAAAATTGAAATTAAAGTTAAATAAATAAAGTTTTCTCTTTTGCTGAAGAAGTTAGATACGGATCAAAAAAACACTAAAATCATAACGGAAAAAATGTATTGTGGAAGAATTGATAGTTTCTTTTTTAGTTCGGGTAAAATAGAATAAGTATAACAAGAAAAGAATGTAAATAGTATTTCTTCTTTATTGTCGTTGCTTGAATATTTTATATTCAATTGAATATAATTATAATATATATAATAAAAAGTCCTTTTTGCTTTCAAATCAGATAAATCATTATTTATCTATAATTCTAATTTGTTGGAACAAAAAAAAAGAGCCCGGCTAGGTACTGACCAGGCCGGGCCGTGAGAATAAGAAGGGCCTTTCGAACAAAATCAACACAAAGAGGTCTTGGTTATTTTTTTTAGTTCGATTGTTGGCGCGGTCGAGTCCATCTTTTAGATATTAGATAAAGGAAATTCCTGATTCGTGGATCTCTCTATATAGAAATAATAGAATAGAGAAAGAAAAGAGATAAAAAAAAAACTCTTTAGATTATGTGTAATGTAGTAATTCTCTTTTTCAATCGGGAGAGATGGCTGAGTGGACTAAAGCGTCGGATTGCTAATCCGTTGTACGAGTTATTCGTACCGAGGGTTCGAATCCCTCTCTTTCCGTTTCCGTTGATGACTTTATTTATTTATATAACTTTAATTTATTTATATTATTTTTGATTTCTTTTTTTTTTCAAATTTTGAAAATCTTAGTGAAACGTGTGAATAGATAAAATCCTAAGAAAATTTGAAAATTAACCAAGGAAACCTTTTGTATTTTATTCTTCACGTCCAGGATTACGCCCCGGATCATTAGATAGGAATCCAAAGATAAAGAGAGAAACAAAAAATATCACTACGGTATAAACGAAGAGTTTCAGAGTAAGCATTACACAATCTCCAAGATGATTTTTTAGAAAAAAAAAGAAAATAGATCTTCCATTTTTCTACCACATATCCTATTTTGATACCAAGAAATGAGGTTTTTTCTAGAAATGTATTGTCACAAATGCATTTGTTTTTCATTAAAAAATTGCGTTTATATCCAAATTTAGATATTGTGAGAGACCCTAATAGGGTTAGGGTCTTTGACTGGATGGCTGGAAGGCTCAAAAACGAGGAAATGGGGGTAAGCCTGATTTATGTCGACTATCCACGAATTTCAATGTATGAATCAGGGATTTATACTATAAAACTTATCTGATTTTATTTTATCAATTGTTAGAATTTTTTCTCGAGGAAATCATGCATTTTCTAGGATATTATTATTTAGGATCTTATCGAAAACTTACAGCAGCCTGCCAAACAAAAGCTAAGAGAAAAAAAAACAGAGGTATGACTGGCATAACATCTACGATTGGATTCAAAAAAGCATAGGCTTCAGGCAATTTGCCGAAGAAAAAACTACTCGAATAAAGGGGCGAATTAATACAAATACAGATCAAACTAACGATATTAAGCATAACAGACATTTTGTTCTTGGAGATAATTGCATTTTGGTTGCCTTTTTGATATAAGGAAAAAGAAAGTAAGGTAAGATAGACAAAAATCCTTCTTTTCTTTGAATCCATCCAACCAAAAATTCTCCAATTCTCAAAGGAGAATAGAAGAAATCATACTTTCATACAATATCTTAATTGAATTCTATGTAATGATCAATAAATTAAGTTGAATTCTGTATCTATATATATCAAAATCCTAGTACCGGTCTATTCTATTATTCTATAGATATAGAAGATCTATATTCTATAGATAGATTCTATATCTAGATATATATTTAGATATTTATTTGGGCTGTAGTTGACAAACAACCAATAACAATATTATTGTTTCTTAGTGTCGATTAGCAATCGAAATGGGGCGTGGCCAAGTGGTAAGGCAACGGGTTTTGGTCCCGCTATTCGGAGGTTCGAATCCTTCCGTCCCAGCGCGGATCCACTTTTTATACTGCATTTTTCCCATATAAACTATATCATAATATAAAAAAAGTGGGGGGTGGATAGGCATAGGCTATATTAATTAGAAATTTAAGCATCTGTGTCTGCTTGAATTTCATTAACAAACGATCAAGTTCCATGTTCTATAGTATGGTATTTATACTATATCTATAACAAACAGTGACAATTGTTCAGTCTATCTGATAGATATGAGAAACCTTCCCTATTTTTTTTTCGATTTTGATTTTCGTAATCTTATTAAAAAAATCAAAATTCAAATCTTAACTTACATTATTTTTTCTACATCTCATTCTCATGAAAAAAAATGGATTTCTTTCTTTTTTTCTTTGATCTATTTCAAATTTTTATTTGAAATTAGTGATGAGTCAATTCAAAAAGAAAGACTGATCTTCCTATAAAGATCAAAGGCGATGCTTTTTGTCCAATTTTCTTCAAATCCAATCAAATTAAATAATGATGTTTAATTTAAATTAAATAGTGAATTTCACTTAGAAAAATTTTTAATGATTTGGAATCTTTGAAAAAGTAGAAAATCATTTAATTTATCCTATTAAGTCACTTGAAAATGTAGATTCAAAAACTTATTCATTTTTATTTATATTAATATATATCTATAATTATTATTAATATAAATTAATATTATTTTAATTTAATTATTTTATTTATATATTTCTATATATAGATTTCTTTTTTCTTTCTATTATCTATATATTCTATATAGTAATTAGTATGTTAAATATGTTCAAAATGTTGTCTTACTAAGATTTTTTCAGAAAAATCTTGTTTCATATATTCATATATAGAAGAAAAGGTATAGATTACGATGTCTATGGACAGCTGAACCGATGACTATTCATGATTCCATGATTGAATCAATTCCATACCGGTATACCGGTTCCAAATTAGAGGAATGTTATGGTAAAACTTCGTTTGAAACGATGTGGTAGAAAGCAACGTGCGACTTGAAGGATATGACCCATTGTGGATTTTTACATCCATCATTTTAAATTTGTCTAGGAATGAGGTGCTCTTGGCTCGACATTGTTTGTTCTGTTACACTTGAACCCTTTATTTTTTGTCGGGTTGTAATGTAAATAGTCCATGATGGAGCTCGAACAGAAAGTATTAATTCATTTCTCAGGGGCAAGGATCTAGGGTTAATGCCAATCAACTGGAACAACTTCGTAAATATATGGAAAATTGAAAGGATCCAATTCGAGCAAGTTTCCAATTCAAAAGCAAAACTTGTTGAAATTGATCCAAAATTTTCGATTCAACGTGTATCATGCTAGAATCAACCATCCATAGGATTCTTTGATAGAAAGAAATCAAAAAGGGTATGTTGCTACCACTTTGAAAGGATTAAGAAGCACCGAAGTAATGTCTAAACCCAATGATTAAAAATAAGAATAAAGGGTTTAAAAACAAGGAAACACCCTTTGTAATTGTTAATTCTCTCGATAGTCTCAATAACTGGATCCGACTAAAGAATCCAAATAGAATTTGAAATAGTTTAACCGGGATAAACGAAAGGGAGTAAAGACTACTCAATAAATGAAATTGACTAAAGATTTTCCTTTGAGCTATTTAAGAGTTATCCGATTTGAGTTATGAGTACGAACTGTTTCTTTTTCATTTTTCAAGAAGAAAAAGACTGAAATCATAGTCTAATTTATATTCATTTTATAGGTCCATTTGTCATTTAATTTATTATTTATTAGAATTAGATACATAGGCAAAACTTCGAATTAAATCATTTTTTCTCGAGCCGTACGAGGAGAAAACTTCCTATACGGTTCCAGGGGGGGTATTGTTCATCTATATCTATCCCAATGAGCCGTCTATCGAA